CAAAAGGCGGAATACCAGAAATCGAAAGTGTACCTAATAAAAAAGTAATACCAGTTATTGGCATGTATTTACGTAAACCACCCATAAAAATAATATTTTGATTTTTGTTGGGAGAATACCCAATTCTAGATTCCAGTGAATGAATAACTGACCCAGATCCAAGAAATAATAAAGCTTTGGAATAAGCATGTGTAATAAGATGGAATAAAGCAGCTTGATAAGAACCAATACCCAAAGCTAACATCATATATCCCAATTGGGACATTGTTGAATATGCCAAACCTCTTTTTAAATCTGTTTGCGCGAGAGCTATAGTAGCTCCTAAAAAAGCAGTTATTGTTCCTATCGAAGAAATTACAATCATAGTAAATGATAGAGCTTTAAATAGCAGAAACATTTTAGCCACCAAAAAGATACCAGCCGCAACCATAGTAGCGGCGTGAATAAGGGCTGATATGGGTGTAGGTCCTTCCATAGCATCGGGTAACCAAATGTGAAGTGGAAATTGGGCAGATTTAGCTACTGGTCCAAAAAATAACAAAATTGCACATAGATTGATCCAAAATAACTTACTATTATCATTTATTATTAATTGATTACAACGTTCAATTACATTATTAATTTCAAAACTATTAGTTAACCAATAAAAACCTAATATACCCAATAATAATCCAAAGTCGCCTATACGATTTGTTATAAAGGCTTTCTGACAAGCATTTGCTGCACTGGGTCGAGTAAACCAAAAACCAATCAATAAATAAGAAAAAATCCCGACTAATTCCCAAAAAATATAAAGCTGAATTAAATTGGGACTCAAAATTAAACCCAACATCGAAGCAGTAAAAAGACCAAGATATACAAAAAATCTGACATATCCTCGATCATGAGACATATAACTGTCACTATATATCATTACCAAGAATCCTATAGTAGTAACTAATACTAACATAATTGAAATGAAGGAATCAAAAGAAAAACCAAGTTCTAGATAAAGTTGTTGATTAACAACCCAATACAAGGAGCTATTAAAACTTGTTTGGTGTTTGATTTCTTGAGAAAAAAAGAAAATAGAAATCAACATCGATATACTTAAAGATGAGATGCTTAAAAAAGCAACCATACGACGTAGACTATTAACTGCTTTTGGAAAAAATAATAATCCAGCACCTATTAAAATTGAAGTTACAAATGGACATAGAGGAACGATCCAAACATATCTGTATAAAGATTCCATAAATAGAAAAAAATAATTTTTACTTTTTTTTGTATACTTATCATCTATAGATAATATATATATAAAAGATTAATTAACTTTTAGTTTAATAAATTAAAACTAGATAAAATTCAATTAATCTTTTTTATTAATAAAAAGTTTCAATTCTATTTTAGCCGTTTGTTATTTTAATAACGCTTGACATAAGGAAAATTAGTTAGAGATACTTAGTCCAACAATAATGTTTTGAATTAGTTTAATCTCTCAAATCTGCATAAGACTTACAGTATCCAAATAGAAACATGAATACATATGCAATAATCGATACCGGAGGTAAACAGCTCCGTGTAGAACCCGGAAGATTTTATGATGTTTGTGACTTTACTTCCTTAAACAAAAATACCAAAAAAGTGGATTCAACTACCAAAATAGTAATACATCGAGTACTTTTAATACGTCAAAACTCTATTATTAATATTGGATCTCCATGGGTTAAAAATGCAATCGTTAAGGGAAGAATTCTACATCCCTGTTCTAGTAAAAAAATTATTGTTCACAAAATGCGGTCAAAGAAGAAGACGAGAATAAAAAAAGGATATCGTAAAAATTTAATTCGATTCATAGTAGATTCTATTTGTATGGACGGAAAAGAAGTACTTTATTTATAAATAACTATAAAAATAAACATTTGTTTGTTTTTAGAACCAAAGGAGAGTTTTTATTTTACTATGGCAGTTCCAAAAAAACGTGTATCGAAGAAGAAAAAAAGAATTCGAAAGACTTTATGGAAGATAAAAGCAAAAAAAAGTTGTTTAAAAGCTTTTTCATTAGCGCAATCTATTCTAACTGGTCGTTCTAGAAGTTTTTATTATCCTTTGAATGAAAAATCTACTGAATAATGCAACAAAATTGAATGAATTAGACAATAAAATAACTTAAATATTTTCTCTTTTAAAAACCATTTTAAGTAAAAAAAAAACCTAAAAGTGATTTGTTTTTTTCTCCTGACGGAAAGGGAAATGGAGATTTCAAATAAAAGATCATACGATCTCTATACAATTATCTATACAAATATTGTATTTGATTGTTCCGGATCACTAATCCTAGGCAATGAATCTCTCTTTCCTCTAATTAAGAACAGCCTTTTTTTTTATAAAAGAGGATCTTAGAATGAAGTTCATTTCTTTATTTTTTTCGGAATAGCAGGATTTGAACCTACGACCTCCACCACCCCAAGATGGCACGCTACCAAACTGCGCTATATTCCGTAAAAAAAAGTTTTATCTAAAAATCTTTTTTTATCTGAAATTGAAAAGAATAAATTGAAATCAAAAATAGAAAAACATTGACCATATTAGACAAACTAAGGTACGATAATTTCTGATTAGCCGCTATGGTGAAACTGGTAGACACGCTGCTCTTAGGAAGCAGTGCTATTGCATCTCGGTTCGAATCCGAGTAGCGGCACTGACTTACACATAATCTATATACAAGATTTGTCCTGCATTGTCAAGAACGATTTTTATTTATGTAGAGACATATGTAAAAGTTACTCTAAGTATCATAAAACTATAGAATTGAAATAGAAAAAATATCATGATATACATTACTATCGAGCAAATATTAACTAAAATTTGCTGCTTTTTCATCTTTCTATCCACTATATCTTATTGGGGCTACTTGTTTCACAAAGATATTTTTTTTTCATTAGACAAAATAGGTAAAGGTTGTATGGTTTTGGTCTTTATTTCTCTAACGGTTTTTTTAGTAAATCGTTGGTTTTATTCGAAACACTTACCTCTAAGTAATTTATATGAATCCTTAATGTTTTTGTCCTGGTTATTATCACTAATTCATCTGGTTGTGGACTTAAAAAATAAAATGAATTGGCTGGGATCTACCATTGCACCAAGTGTTCTTATAATTCAAATTTATGCCACGTTGTTTATTCCAAAAGATATGCAAGGAGCTGCAATACTTGTACCTGCTCTCCAATCTCAATGGTTAATGATGCATGTAAGCTTGATGCTCTTGAGTTATGCAACTCTTTTATGTGGCTCATTACTCTCATTAACTTTATTAGTTCTAATATTTTGGAGATATAAAAATATTGTAGAATCGAAAGCTTCTAATTTTTTTTATATGCAAAAAGACATATATACGGGGATAGAAAACAACTCAGAAAATAGAGTGTTTTCATTATCCATCAATTTTCGTAAATTTGTTTTGATTCAACAACTAGATCAATGGAGTTCCCGTATTATCAATTTAGGTTTTATTTGTCTAACTGTTGGTATTCTTTCAGGAGCTGTATGGGCTAATGAAACATGGGGATCCTTTTGGAATTGGGATCCCAAAGAAACTTGGGCTTTAATTACTTGGATCATATATGCTATTTATTTACATACCAGAATAAATAATGGTTGGCGAAGAAAAGAATCAGCAATAGTTGCTTGTTCAGGATTCTTCTCGGTTTGGATTTGTTATTTAGGGGTCAATCTATTAGGAATAGGTCTCCATACTTATGGATGGTTAGTATAGCTTTTTTTTTTCTAAAAAGACAAGTTTTCTATTTGATCGACATACATAACTAACAAAGCTTTTTTCATTACGAGTAACGGGATATAATAGATTCGACTCCAGTGGCCCAGATAGTTAAAACAAAGTTCGGATAAAAACCAATAGCAACTACTGGTAAAAATAAACAGATTGAAATAAAAATTTCTCTTGGTCCCGAATCAAAAACATACCAGTTTGAAACCTCAAAAATTTTGTATCCGTAAAACATTTGGCGTAACATGGCTAATAAATAAATAGGCGTTAGTATGATTCCCAAACCTTCCAAAAAAGTGATAACTATTTTAAACAATAAGGAATAATTTTTGTTAATAATTAGTCCTAGAAATACCAATAATTCCGCCATAAATCCACTCATACCCGGTAATGCAAAAGAGGCCATTGAAAAAAGAATAAAGAAAGTGAATAATTTAGGCATCGACATCGCTAGTCCACCTAATTGATTGATCATAAGAGTACGTGTTCGATCATAACTAGTTCCCGCTAAAAAAAACAGTGCTGAACTTATCAAACCATGTGAAATCATTTGCAATAAAGCTCCATTCAGTCCTGTATCTGTTAGTGATCCAATTCCTATAATTACAAATCCCATATGAGAAATTGAAGAATAAGCTATTCTTCTTTTCAAATTTTTTTGATTAAAAGAAATAAGTGATGCATAAACAATCTGAATTGATCCTATAATAACCAACCAAGGAGCAAATATCGTATGGGCCTTGGATAATAATTCCATATTAATTCGAATTAATCCATAACCCCCCATCTTCAATAAAATTCCTGCTAGAAGCATACAAGTACTATAATGTGCTTCTCCGTGAGTATCCGGCAGCCAAGTATGAAAAGGAAATATTGGTAATTTAACTGCAAAGGTTATTAAAAACCCTAAATACAATATGATTTCTAATGAAACAGGATATGATTTAGAAATCAAACTAGAAAAAGCAAATGAAGGATTATTGGCCCCATAAAGTCCCATTGCTAAAGATACTAATAGTAGAAAAATGGATCCACCTGCTGTGTATAAAATAAATTTTGTAGCAGAGTAGGAACGTCTTTTGCCACCCCACATAGCCAAAAGAAGATAAACAGGTATTAACTCCAATTCCCACATGAGAAAAAAAAGTAAAAGGTCTTGGGAAGTAAATAATCCAATCTGACCACTATACATCGCTAGCATAAGGAAATGAAATAATCTCGTATTTGTTGTAATTGGCCACGCTGCTAAAAGCGCTAGGCTAGTGACGAATCCGGTTAATAAAATTAATGCCATAGAAAGACCATCAATTCCTAACTTCCAATGTAAATTAATAAAATTAATCCAATTATAATTTTCTTCCAGTTGAATGGTGGGATTATTAAATTGAAATAAATTATAAAAGATATGGGTTATAAAAAGAAATTCTAAAACACAAATCCCGAGAGTATACCATCGAATTATTTTGTTTTGAGACTGTGGAAGGAATGGAATTAAAAAACCAGCGGAAATGGGAAAGAGTACAATTATTGTTAGCCAAGGTAGATTGATCATAATAAATAAAACTTCAATATGAAACCCATACTCTTAAATTTGAGTATGGGTTTGCGGTTTATGGGAGATGCAAAAAAAAAGAAATAAATATTATTTCTAAAAACAAAAATCAATACGCTAGACCCATACTACGAGTCGTTTCCGCTCCCAAGTAAACACGTACACTTAAAAAATCAGTAGGGCATGCGGATTCACATCTTTTACAACCAACACAATCCTCCGTTCTAGGGGCAGAAGCGATTTGACCTGCTTTGCAGCCACCCCACGGAGTCATTTCTAAAACATCAGTAGGACAAGCACGTACACATTGGGTACAACCAATACATGTATCATAAATTTTAACAGAATGTGCCATTGTTTTTACTTACTCCTATTGTATTTGAATGGTTAATAAAATCGATTCAAGAAAAGTATTTAACTACATTAATTATAAATGAATTAGTTATTTTTCGTAGGGTAGAGAAAATTTAATTTTTTTGGGGAGCAGGGGGGGTTAGTATTACCATTTCAATAAATTAAACTCATTGATCTGATTTGATCGTCCATTACGATATAAAACCAAAATAATAGACAATCCAATTGCTGCTTCGGCTGCTGCAATAGCTATGATGAAAATGGCAAAAACTTCTCCTTTAATTTCTTGTGAATCCAAGAAATTAGAAAATGTAACAAAATTTATATTAATTGCATTGAAAATTAATTCAAGACACATAAGTGCTCTAACCATATTTCGACTTGTTATTAATCCGTAGAATCCAATACAAAACAGATAAGAACTCAAAATAAGAACATGTTCAAACATAATATATTGATTAGATTTCTATAAAATTTTAGACAGTGAATATTCAAATTTTGTTTGTTTTTTTTATACTGATTCTTCTTTAGAATCTAAATTTTTAGAATCATCTGCTTCAATAAATTCATCTCGACGAGCTATAGTAATAGCTCCTATTAAAGCCACAAGAAGAAGTATTGATAACAGTTCAAAAGGAATTAAAAATTTGGTCAATAAATTTTTTCCAATTAGTCGGATATTACTGGGCATCTGGTCTAAAATATTCAACGAATGCTGAATCGAATACAGATTTGACCAATTAGTCTTTAATATCGTGAAACTTAATGAAACGAAAAGACTTGTACAAAGAAAGAGAGATATATTGTTAGATATATTCCATGGCTCTTTAGTTTTGATTTCTTTTGGGTTATTAATAAGCATAACAGCAAAAACAATTAAAACATTAACAGCTCCCACATAAATTAAAATCTGTGCAGCAGATAAAAAGTCTGCATTTAGAGTGAGATATAAGAATGCTATACAAATGAAAACAAATCCTAACAAAAAAGCAGAATATATTATATTGCTAAGTGAGACTACTCCTAAACTTCCCAGAATAATACCTGCTTCGATTATTACTAGAATAGAGTTACGAATTGAGTCAGTAAAATTCATAATTCATAATAAAATTAGAGAAAAAAAAATATTTGACTTTGTTTGGATTAATTAGCAAAAAAATAAAATCTTCATTCAAAATTAAAAATTATTTTCTACTCAAAATGAGTAATGGTTCTTGAATTGGAATGTCCTTCCATAAGACCTTTAGGAAGATAGTTTAAGTTCCAAATTGGTTGAATCATTGGGTCTAAAACCACTGGAGTGGGTAGCCGACCCAAAGCAATCTGATCGTAATTCAAGTCATGACGATCATACGTCGAAAGTTCATATTCTTCAGTCATCGATAAACAATTAGTAGGACAATATTCAACACAATTGCCACAAAAAATACAAATTCCAAAATCAATGCTATAATTTTTAAGTTGCTTTTTTCTTAGATCTTTTTTTAGGTCCCAATCTACAACAGGTAAATTGATTGGACATACACGAACACAGACTTCACAAGCAATACATTTATCGAACTCGAAGTGAATTCGTCCACGAAAACGTTCTGATGGAATCAATTTTTCATAAGGGTATTGAATAGTCATCGGGGAGCGATTCATATGATCCGTAGTGACAGAAAATCCTTGACCAATGTACTTTGCCGCTTGTATTGCTTGTTCGCTATAATTACGAAGTCCATTTAGTAAGGAAAACATATGGTATATATCCTTCAATAAAAAGATTAACAATTTCTGGTCTGTTAGTTATATTGGATTTAACTTCTCTATAGATTGTCATTTGGAATAGATTTCATTTATTTTAACGATAATAATTGAAATGAAGCAGTTAACAAAAAATTACCTAGAGCGACAGGTAATAGAAATTTCCAACCAAGATTTAATAATTGATCTATTCTGACTCTGGGTAAGGTCCATCTAGTCATGATAGAAATGAAGAGAAATAAAAAAGTTTTGGTTAATGTAATAAATATACCTGATAAAAGCTTAAGTATCTCAATAACTAAATTATTACCAATCCATGAAAAATCGATGAAAAAGGGAAAAGACAAATTCCAGCCACCTAAATAAAGTACTGTTACCAGGAGAGCAGAAATCAATAAATTTAAATAGGAACCAACATAAAATAAACCGAATCTAATACCTGAATATTCCGTTTGATAACCTGCTACCAATTCTTCTTCTGCTTCTGGCAAGTCAAATGGTACTCTTTCACATTCGGCTAACGAAGAAATTAGAAATATAAAAAAACCTATGGGTTGACGCCATAAATTCCAGCCAAAAATCCCGTATTTGGCCTGTGTTTCAACTATATCAATTGTACTTAAACTTTTTGATAAATATAGTCGGTAGCAACATTCAGTGTTAAACTACCTCTATTTCAAAACCGTACATGAAACTTTCATTTCATACGGCTCCTCATTGATTATTTCAATTAGGTCATTAAAACAGTAATTTTTTTTTACTTTTGTTGAAAGCTTGTTCCTAATTTTTTGTAATTAAAACCTAAATAAACTAATGAGATTCTATCTGCTACAGAATTTGAAGCTTCTGAATCTATCTCCAATTTACTGATTTTCTTTTTTTCATTCAATTTTGAAATTTGATAAAATTAATGCTAAATTTAATTAGTATAAATTTAAAAAGATCACATTAAGTTATCTAACGATCACAAAATTGTATTTTGACTTTTGGTAAAGATCAGAAAAATTATATCGTTCCGGATAATCATGTTTCTAGTGGATAGGTATATACTTAAGATCGGGGTTTTCAAGAAAGTACTACTTAATAATCTCTACTGATATCAAGGTCTTATCCAGATAAAAAGAGATTTAGGTTCTATCTATTAACTAACCTTTTTTGTATTTTTGTGTTTCTAACCATCCACTCCTGCTTAATATAGTTATATATGGTGAAAAAACCAAAATTTACTCCACCGTCATCTTTCGTTTCCGCTATCAGATATCCAAAAACACCTGGGTTAAACAGTCTTTACTGTTTTACGTATGCTGTCACTCCTGTACATGGAGGATGGGATTTAATTGTTTTACGGCACTGAGCTGTCTAATTTCACCCATATGAATATCCAGTTTTTAAAGGAAATAAAAAAAATAAAAAGGAAAAGGAAAAAATCTAAAAATATAGATAAATTTAAAAAGCTTTTACCCTTTTTTCTATAACAATTCTAAATCCCTCGACGAATCACACGTAAAGATATAGATAGAACACATAAAGCTAGAGGAATTTCATAACTAATAGATTGAGCTGCAGCTCGAAGACCGCCCAAAAAAGAGTATTTATTGTTTGATCCATAACCCGATATAAGAAGTCCAAGAGGAGCTATGCTGGAAAAGGCAATCCAAAGAAAAACACCGATGCCTAGATCGGCCAGAATTACATTTTGTCCAAACGGTATTACCAAAAAACTAAGAAAGATCGGTACTATGACAATAGCCGGTCCAATATTGGACAATAAATTATCACCTTCGGCTGGAATAATATCTTCTTTCAACAACAATTTAATGCCGTCTATTAAAGCTTGACCAATTCCCAAAGGACCTGCATATTCCGGTCCAATGCGTTGTTGTATTCCAGCAGATATCTTTCGTTCAAGCCATACAATAACTAAAACCCCTACTGTAACACTCAATAAAAGAATGAAAATAAAAAACAGGATTCTTAGAAAATCTACAAAATTATCTGAAAATAATGTCTCAGAAAAAAAATAGAAAAAAATATTCCATAAATTTATTATACTTTTTATCATCTCAACGATCGACCTCCCCCATAATAATATCTATACTACCCAAAATTGTCATAATATCTGCCAATTTCATGCCCTTAACTAAGGAAGGAAGAATTTGCAAATTTACAAACCCAGGTGGACGAATTTTCCATCTCCAGGGAAACACACTATCATCACCAATGAGAAAGATACCCAACTCACCTTTAGGTGCTTCGACTCGAACGTAATGTTCTTGTTGAGGTAATCGAAAAGTTGGGGAAGATTTTTTGCTTATGAATTGATAGTCAAAATCATTCCATTTTGAAATTCTTCCTTCTCCTACTCGTCTTGCTTCCAAGTTTTCGTAAGGACCTCCAGGAAGAACCTTTATAGCCTGTTGAATAATTTTCGTGGATTCTTTCATTTCTCCAATTCGTACCAAATAACGAGCCAATGAATCTCCTTCTTTATGCCATTGAATTTCCCAATCCAATTCATCATAACATTCATAATGATCGACTTTTCGAAGATCCCATTGAACTCCTGAAGCCCGTAACATAGGACCTGATAAACCCCAATTTATGGCCTCTTGTGTACCAATAGTACCGATGCCCTCCACCCGTCCCAAAAAAATTGGATTATCTGTAATAAGTTTTTCATACTCATTTATTTTTGGTAAAAAATAATCACAGAAATCCAAACATTTGTCTACCCAACCATACGGTATATCTGCAGCTACTCCTCCAATACGAAAATAATTATGCATCATTCTCATACCTGTAGCAGCTTCAAATAAGTCATAGATCATCTCCCTCTCTCTTAATATGTAGAAAAAAGGAGTTTGGGCACCAACATCAGCCATGAAAGGACCTAACCATAATAAGTGGGAAGCTATACGACTTAGCTCTAACATTATTACTCGTATATAACTAGCTCTTTTGGGTATTCTTATATTAGTCAATTTTTCTGGTGCATTTACTGTTATAGCTTCAGTAAACATGGTAGCTAAATAATCCCATCTTGTTACATATGGAAGATATTGTATAATTGTTCTGTTCTCAGCAATTTTTTCCATCCCTCGGTGTAAATAACCCAATACAGGTTTGCAATCGAGAACATTTTCGCCGTCTAGAGTAACAATAAGTCGAAGAACACCATGCATTGACGGATGATGGGGGCCCATACTCACTAACATGGGATCTTTTCTTGCAACAAACATGGTCATAGTTCCTTATGAGATTTTTAGTAGTTTTCTCATCACTCCTATCTGAATGAAAAAAAGTTGATTAATAAATAAAATTGTTAAAAGTTTCTGATTCTGTTTTCATTATATCAAAACTTTATCGGTCCACGAATACCTAATTGAGTAATCAAATTCTTGTATGAATTTATGTTATTATTGTACAAAAATTGTAGAAGACGTTTACGTTTTCCCAAAATTTTCCACAATCCTCTTTGGGATGAATAGTCCTTTGAGTGTTTTTTTAAATGCCGAGTAAGTATTAAAACTCTTTTTGTTAGACAATCAATTTGAAATTCAACAGATCCCGTCATCTTTTTGACAAGAGGTGCTGATGGATCGATAGATAAATTTTCACTCATAAAAATAAAGGTTCCTCACAATAATATGAAATTTTTAGTATATCATAGAATAAAATTCTTTTTGGAATAGATTTCTCTATTCCAAAAAGAATTCATCAAATCAATTTCTTCTTGTAATAATAATTTCTATTTTATCCAATTGGTGGATACATACGAATTCTTAGCATAGTAAATCGACTTCCATTATTTGTATTGAACCAGAATCGATTCATACAAGCAATATCTTCAAATCTGAAACTAGGCCATATAAAACGTTTTGTGATTTGACTCTGATTTAAGGGATTAAAATATCCTTGTTTTTTTTGATCTTCTATTGGACCCATATCTGCCGGATCTTTCATCAGATCTTGTGAAGATTGTTGAGAGAATAAGGTTCTTAAAATTCTAGTTTCTCGACGACGTCTAGGAAGTAAAAGATCTTCTAGATTATAGAGATTTGAATTAGTCTTTTTTTCAAAATCTTCAACCAGTAGACATGTTGTACATTGACTAAATAAATTTTTATCAAATCGTTTCTTAAATCTCTTTTTAAATTTCAATAAAACACTTATCGTCTTATACATCAATATCTGGTCATCTAAAACTCGAAATCTACGATGTCCTTTATTAATCAAATACTTTTTAGTCAGTAGTCCTGGAAGTTCTAGTTTTCTAGTTTCAGACATAATTTTTAAGAAATTTAAATCTATATCCATCTTATCACATAATGCAGATAAAGTAGATAAATTATCTTCTTTTGTCACATTCATGATAGATATAAGATCTCTTAACCGTGTAAATTCATTCTCATGTATGTTTGATTGCCAGAAGAATTGATCAATAACCGGATGACTCTGTCTTTTATTTAACTCTAATTCCCGTATTTGATCCCAATCACCTGTATTACCTAAATCATGCTCAAAAAAGAGTTCGACTCGTTGAAATTTCTTTGTATTGCTTCTTTTTTGTATTAGAGAGGGTTTTGGTACAAATATTCCTGTTTCTAAAAATAATTGTTTTTTCTTTTGAACAAGATCCGGCAGGAACCATAATATAAATTTAGGATCCAGGCTTGCTTTATTTTTTTTCTGTATATCTCGATTGGAAAGAAGATTTAATTGATCTTTCTTTTTCTTACTCAATCTACGTATTTTTTGCAAACTTTTTGCAGTTAAAATTCCTTCAGTATTTTCTGTATCCCATACCGATACTTTCTTGATGTCTGAATCCCTGGAAGCATCCAGAAAACTGTATAAAAGTTCATTATATTTGGAACGTTTATGAAGATTATTCAACCTATTTCTTAATTGAGGGTTTTCTTGGTACAAGGAATGAATCTTAATTTCTCCAGAAACTTGAGATCTCAGATCAATCTTATTTTTTGTCGATTTCCAATATTTCTTGAGTTCAACCTTCCATTTTAATGGTGCTATTTTGACCCAGATTTTCGAAGGTAGGTTGTATTGCTTAAGACCTTTTAACCAGTTATTCCAATCTTTCTCATTAAAATCCCGAGGATCTTTTAGAATTCCTCGTGTTTCTATAAAATCTTGAATATGCTCATAGGGAACATTTATGAAATTGAAATCTTTTTGAGTTTGTTTTGAGCTATCTAATACATCTTTATTATCTTGAATATTCGTATTCAATTGTTGTACTAAATGATTTAAATCCAATTTTGATATCGTTTTTGTATGCCATAATCGATGGATGATATAGGCTTGCGAAATTGAAGATATTTTTTGATTACGATTATATTTTCGATTTAATTCTTCTAAAATCTGATTCTTTACTTCATCCAAAATAGAATTAATATTTTGTAATAATTGTGTTAATACATTTAAGGTTATATTCAATGAGGTAAATGATCGTTGGAAGAAATTTCTTTTTATTTTCTGACAAAAAAGATCGATAGAATAAAACCATGTTTCATTTAAATCAAAAAAGGATCTTCGCAAAAGTATTAAACGTTCTTGGATATGAATCAACTGTTTTTTACCAGCAAAAACCCAGCTACTAAAGTTGGAAATTTCCAATTTTAGTATTTTATCTAATTCAGAGGAATAAAAGGTTTCTTCGTTTCCCAATATTGAAAAATCCTCATATTCTTTGATTCTTTCACTAAACCCCGATTCAATTTCGTCTTCACTGTTAATAGAAGTATTTATATTACTCCTATTTTCAATCAATATATTAGTTAGGGCCGAGTCTTTAATATTAAAATTATCCTTTGATGCATGATTAAGTTCATTATTATATATATTATCTAGCACATCAATCTGAGATGTTTTAAAACTTTTTTTATTTTTTTCATAATTAAAAATATTTGTTACCTCGATCAATTTAGAATAGTTTTCTAATACAGTAAAAAAACCTTTTTCAACGATTTTTCTCAATTCTTTCCAAATAGGTTTCCAAAATGAAGGTTCTTTCTGGACAGTACCAAAAGGTATAGCAGTTTGCCGTCCCCACGGTGTCAAAAAAGAAAACAATTTTTCTTGTTGTTTTATCTGAACCAAATAGTTATTATCGACTTCATTTAATGAATGAGTTGTATTCGTTTTTACATGATCATGCCAGGGTTTTAAATGAAAAGGGTATATTATTTTTATTTGAAAACCCTCTCTCAGCCAACTATCAGGTAATCCTCCATGTACTACTTCATCACCGTTGTATAGGCAGTTTACATGGACTTCTTGTTTCCATTCAGTCCAATCTTCCCGCCATTCTGGAGATTGAAACAACAGCATACGTCCAATATTTTTAGATACAATTAATAGAGGTAATTTGATGTACTTCCTGAAAGAGGACTGAAAGAGTAATAATAGACTCCTACCATTTTGAGCCATAGAAAAGTCTAATCTGGCTGATTGAGCTCGGCGTTCATCTTTTTTCTTTTGTTCTATTTCTATTCCAGAAATTATTTCATTTTGATCTACCCACTCGTCATAGATAACTGAATCTGTTTTTGAGAGAGTCGATATATCGAGTATTCGGAAGAAAAAGGGAGAGTGCGCTCTGTATTGTAAAATATTCCAGACTAGCATTTTACGGCGCAGCGGACGCATTGCTCCTTTTACCAGTCTTCTACGAAAATCAGTCTTTTTTGAGAAACGTCTGTTTAAAGGGACTAGTTTTCCTCCATCAATTCCAGCAATTTCAAGATTTTTCATTTTTCTTTGACGAACATCGGTAAGAGAACTTATAATATCAACTCGATCAAATTTGACCATTCGATTGAATCTAGCCAATGATTTTTGAATTTCTGAGAATTTAGGTTTGATGTCTTCAAAGAAAAAGACTGACCAACTTTTTCTTTTTATTATTGATATAAATTTTGTTAAAAGAATAAATAATTTTTGGATTGGCACAAAATTGATTTTAAATCCAGTCGATTTTTTGAATTTATTTAAATGAATAAATTCAGCAAATTCATCAAAACTTGACTGTAATAATTTGGAAGCATAAATAAGTTTTAGATTTTCTGCTCTTTCCATATAAATAGAAAATAAAGACTTATCAGTACGATGCAATCTCACCACATACTTCCATTGTACATCTTTAGTACCAAAATATTCTTTATAATCACGAATTTCGTAATACAAATTACGACTGTTTGAGGTTTTTGTATTATCTAAAATAAATGCAAAAATTCTTTTTGCATTCCAAGACAACAAATCCAAAACTAACGGAAATTCAGCACGTTTTGGATCTGTATAATTATCTATAATCCATTCTTCTAACTTAGTTTCTTTTACTTTCATTCTTTTAATAGTTGCCAACAAAGCTTCCCAACTGGGTAAATTTTCTATCTCAAAAACTTCGTCGTCTGTTAGTTTTTTCTTCAATTCTGGAAACAGTAAGTAGGATTCCAAAGATGAACTTGATGCACGTAAGCGGGAGGTAAAGAAAGGATCCAATATTTTTGGCAGAACTCTTTTCTTAACCTTTTCTTTTTTACATATTTGCAAAATTCCAGTTCGTTTTTCCATTGCTTGTTGGATGCTAAAGCCCTTTTTCATCAATTTTATTCGATCTTCAAATTCATGAATTAACATTTCATTTTTTTCTCGTTTATTATTAATCCACTTTTCATAAGAAAAATCTTCGGATGGTATATCTAAAAAACGGTTACCCCAATTTGTTAATTGTCCTTTTACAATATGTAAATTGGGTAGAGCTGTAAAAGATAACCTTTCTTTTCCGTCTATTATACATTTATCAAAAAAGTAGTCCGCTAGCTGTTGTTTGACAGGAGCTTGGCGGCTTATAAATGAATTGTGTATATATCGCTTGGGTTGATTCCATCTGTCTTCAGCAAAAAACGAGGTGGGCCATGGTCTGTGAAACCATAAAAACTCAAATTCGACCTCTAGTATTGTCTTATCAAAAATTGTAGGATGATCGGCATATTTTTTAGTAATAAGTGGAACAGGCGCTCTTCCCATATGAAGAAGGACGCAAAAAATACTTATAGTACTAAAAGATTGGTGTATTATACGTTTAAGAAATGCATAAAATATAGGTGAGTCGTACTCTATTCGAACAAAGAGATTTTTAGCTAGGTTAAAAAATAATATCTGACCACTTAACCAACCAACAATACTACTAATTACAAAAAAAACATTACCACTATAACGAAACATCAAAACATGTGATAATCGTGTTAATACAGGACTTGGTAAAAGACCTGGATTTAATAATTGAAAGATAAGACTGTCCAGAAAAATAGTGCGTAATCTAACATTACTTATTGAATCAATTGAACGTAACTCTTTATATTGTACAAGTTCTTTGGTTCGATTCCAATAAAAAAACAAATATGGTAGAATTAATAATGTAAATAAATGAGGTCGTATTAACATTATGTAGAGTGGGGTTAAATATATTGATAGGTACATTAATACTTGTCCCAACATTAATCCACTAACAGCCGCCTTGCCCGCTTTAGTACCTTCTATTAATTGTGACCTTATTGCCAAAATATGAGAAGGACCCATGGGCAGTGTAGTAATAAAACCATAATAAACTCCAAACAACATAAAAGGACCTACAACTTTTATAGACGTCTGTATCATTCCAAAATACATAGAAATAACTAAAAATAGGCTTTCCATTCCCTTTTCCTTCTTTAAGTAAATTACAAATAATATAACCTTTTATATAATTAGTGAGTTATAAACCAATTATTAATCACTGTACCTGATTATAACACAACTCTCGTATAAAAAGCAATAAATTTCCATTTTTTTTTTCAGTTTTTCAGTTTGTATTAAAATTCTTTATTCTTTTTTAACAAATTTTTAATTAATCGCCTAAAACCTTCCAAACAATAAAACAATAATTATTTTTTTAGAGTTGGATTTTGAACCTTTGGTATCATATACCCAATTTTTAGATTCTATCACTGCCAATTAGTTAATTGTTTGTTTTAATAAAGTATATCTCAACCTTAATCACTTGGATTTAGGTGCAAACAACGAGTAAATAAGTTAAGCAAATCTTTGACATTTACAAATCCGTGAATTTGAACAAAAATAAATTCAACTGACCATTTTATATTAATTCCTCTAGCCTTTAAGGGATTCGCATGAGCCATACCCGTAATAACTAAATCAGGTTGTAATTCACGTATCCGTTGTATTTGATTATAATTATCTGGTTTTTCTACAATTCGTGGTATTGGTACACACATTTTTTTACATGTATGACCCAATAATGATAATTCAGCGATTTGATACCTCTTATCCATATACGGAATGCCTATTTCATAAACAATAACGCCACATCGTATTAGAAATCTTGCTAGAGATATTTCTAATAAATTATCTCCCATAAAAAAAACCGACTTACCTTGTAATAAATGAAGATGGTTTTTTAACTCGTTCCAAATTTTATTTTCTTTTTCTTCCAAGCCTTGGGGTTTCTTGTTGAAAGTGAGACAAATTTTTTCGATCCAAGCACGTGTTCCATCGGGTCCGATAGGAAAAGGTGCACCAATTAATTTACATTTTCTACGTCGCATCAAGGCTGTAGCCGTGCGACTCAAAAATGGATTAATACCACACACATAAAAACCTTTTTTTAGGTATGGTAGTTCGGTGTATCTCTGAGAAGGAAGCCATCCTGAAACTGAAATGGATTGATATTTCAATTCTAAATTCAGTTGAGAAGAAACGGTTGAGGGCACCGATCCAAATAAAACTAACGAAGGCTGATTAGATTGAAAATTATCATCAAAATCACTTTGAGAATTTAAAGATTCTTCCTCTGGACAACGTTGTGTCATAGCAGCTAGAACAGTATCTTCTCCTTGAGTAAAAGCATAATCTAATCCATTTGCTCTTGCTACTATAATCGGTATTCCAAAATCTATTTCTATTTTAGAGGCAATTCCTTCTAAATCCATTTTTATTATTTCTGTAGTACATGTACCAATCCATATAATAACACTAGGATTTATAGTTTTTTTGATATCAACACATAACCTCCTTAACTCTTCATAATCATTTGATTGAGCTGATATGTCATTTTCTTGCAATTCGGCCATCGCATAACGCGGTTCTGCAAAAATCATTACGCCAAGAGCGTTTTGTAAGAAATATCCACAAGTCTTTGTACCTATTACTAAAAAAAAACTATCTTCAATTTTTTGATATAACCAAACTACACAACTAATAGGACAAAAAGTATGATAATTACCAGTTTCACATTCGAAAATGAGGCTTTCAACTGTTTTCATGAGATCTACTTATTCTACTTTATTTTTTATATTCTATATACCATCTTACTCTATTTTTTTTTACTTTTTTAAAGTAACATAAAATCAATATCTATTTCTTCAATATTTTTTTTATTTACTCTAGTCCTAGGATTTAAATAACAATTTGATAATAAACCAAACAATTCTCGGTCTGGTATTTCTTTTGGTATTACTCCTTCTGGCTGACATAATAATTGATCTGCTATATTTAAATAATAATCACAAATATAATTAAGTTCTGTTTGCGATTCAGCCATTTCAAACAAGGTCTTACCTTTTATTCGAGATACTCGAATATATTCAATAAGAGGTAATATCTCCAAAACAGGCATTGGACATACTTCTATATATTTATCAATAAGATCCCGATGAGATGTTCGATTTCCTACTAATCCTGCTAATCGTAATGGATGCGTATTAGATTTTTCTCGAACCGAAGCTACAATGCGATTCGCGGCAAATAATGCATCAAAACCATTATCGGTTATTATGATACAATAATCGGTGTAATTTAAGGGAGCAGCAAAACCACCACATACTACATCACCCAACACATCAAATAAAATTATATCGTACTCATCAAAAGCATTTAATTCTTTTAATAATTTAACCGTTTCGCCTACAACATATCCTCCACAGCCTGTTCCAGCAGGTGGTCCCCCAGCTTCCACACAATCAACTTCTCCAAAACCTTTATGGATAATATCTTCCGGCCATACATCTTCATAATGATAATTTTTTATTTCAAGAGTATCTATTATTGTAGGGATCAAAAATCCTGTCAAAGTAAACGTACTGTCATGTTTGGGATCACATCCAATTTGTAAGACTCTTTTACCACGTTTTGCAAAAGCTATTGAAATATTACAACTACTCGTTGATTTACCGATACCACCTTTTCCATAAACTGTTAATTTCATTTAAATTCAATTTTATTTAAATCATTCTATTTATCCAATTGGATTCAAAATTTGATTAAAAATAATGTACAAAATTCATTGAATCCATCATATGGATCTGATAGTAAGCATTTTATACAACCAAAAGAGTCGGACTGGATATTGATATGTCCACTTATTATACTCACAATACCAACAATATTTATTGGTTTTTTTGGATCGATCATTTTTCCAAAATTAATAAATTTTGATTCATCACTTGATTTATCTTATGATTCATTAACCATAGTAATGAATTCTAATTATTGGTTCGATTTTATTCGTGAAGCTATTCCTTCTACCATTATAGCATCTGTGGGAATAGTTATATCATTCATAATATATGGACCTGAATCTTTCTACTCACGAAACTTACGTGAAAATATAGATCCTAAATTAGACGGAATTTTGGGTTTTCTATTAAATACTATTTATAATTGGTCGTATAATCGAGCTTATATTGATAAGCTATACAATTTTGTTTTTATTAGAGGTACACGCCTCTCAGCAAAATCTATTTCGTTCTTTGATCAATGGGTAATAGACGGTATTGTTAATGGGATAGGCATTTCAAGCTTTTTCGGAGGGGAAGGAATCAAATACGGACAAGTAGGACGAATTTCCCTCTATCTATTCGGATTAATTCTGGGTATCATTTCGTTATTAATTGTTCAAATATTCAGATTCGATGTAATTCCCTCAATTATATGAATAGCTTACTACGTTCTCCTTCATACAAGGAAACATTTAGCAATGGTTGATTTCCGGGGGGTCGGGGGGTAAGGCAGTGAGAAGTTGTTAACTGCTCTCCCCGTAAAAGTCGAGGGGATTGCTATCCTTCATTCTTTTTCCTATAATAGAGGGGTAGAGTAGACCTGAATTTTAGGAAGTTTCAAAAATAAATTTGAATTTTTCGAATTCAACACTTTGGACGTGGATTAGTCCAGAGAATAGGATTATGTATATGAGATTAAAGTTTTCTCACGTTTCCTCGGTAGCTCAGTGGTAGAGCAGTCGGCTGTTAACCGATGGGTCGTAGGTTCGAATCCTATCCGGGGAGATATCTGGATCTTCTGTCGCGATCTTTAGTAGTCATGAAAAGTTCTTCGTAATTGTTTATAGTAATACAGGAAAGTATGGAGATGCAAAAACTATTGAACCATCAGGGCGGTAACAACAATTTTAGGTACTGATAAACTGGGATAAGCAATCCATGATTATCCGTTCCATATCATTGTGAGAGACCATATGAAGTATTTGCTCAACTTGTTACTAACTAG